CTATGTCTACCAAGAACTCCCATTTTTTACTTTTTTACTAGGAATCTTTGTTTGTTGCATTGAATTAGTTTAGTTAGAGTCGCGAACTAAAAATTAAAGCGGATTATCATATATATTTGTCTAAAAAGATGAATAGGTACACTTCATTTAGTTCTCATTCCTTGCACTCATTAACTACTTAAATATTAATATTATTTAGAATAGTTTCTATATAATAGAGATACTTATCATAAGATATCTTTATAATAGGTACAAATATTAAATCGAGGTACCCGTTCTATGACAGATCTTAACTTACCCTCTATTTTTGTCCCTTTAGTGGGCCTAGTATTTCCTGCGATTGCAATGGCTTCTTTATTTCTTCATGTCCAAAAAAATAAGATTGTCTAGATCCGATGGGACCAAATTTCATCAATTTATTTCAACACTGAATCATAATACAGATATTTGTTTAGTGTAATATGGGACAATATGTGGCTTTTTCCGAACACAAACGAAAGAACTGTTATGCATGCGGATACATGATATCCGCATAAATGTATGTATATGATATGCGGGTATATCTGGTTAAAAATGATCGGCGAATATTTTTATATTTATAATAGAAAGTATATGTATCTAACCAATTATTCCTAATGGTTCATATCAGACTAGTGCTAGTTGATGAAAGTTACTTCGGCATCATGAAAAGTAAAGTCAAATTTTTTCTCAATTCCAATCGAATGCAACTGGATCTAGTATAGTATGAACTGGCGATCAGAACATATATGGATAGAACTTATAACAGGGTCTCGAAAAGCAAGTAATTTTTGCTGGGCCTGTATCCTTTTTTTAGGTTCACTAGGATTCTTAGTGGTTGGAACTTCTAGTTATCTTGGTAGGAATCTGATACCTGGATTTCCATCTCAGCAAATCATTTTTTTTCCACAAGGAATCGTGATGTCTTTCTATGGGATCGCGGGTCTATTCATTAGTTCATATTTGTGGTGCACAATTTCATGGAATGTAGGTAGTGGTTATGACCGATTCGATAGAAAAGAAGGAATAATGTGTATTTTTCGTTGGGGATTCCCTGGAATAAATCGTCGCATCTTCCTTCGCTTCTTTATGAAAGATATCCAATCAATCAGAATGGAAGTTAAAGAGGGTCTTTTTCCTCGTCGTATTCTTTATATGGAAATCAGAGGCCAAGGAAACATTCCCTTGACTCGTACTGATGAGAATTTGACTCCGCGAGAAATTGAGCAAAAAGCTGCTGAATTGGCCTATTTCTTGCGCGTACCAATTGAAGTATTTTGAAATGAACCGAACGAAGAATGAATGTTTTCTCCACATAATAAAAGGAGCTTGCTAATTTCCTTTTTTTTTAATACAATTGAAGTTTCCTCAGACTGTTCATTCGAGAAAAACATGTTAGATTCCATTTCCTCGTTCCGTTGACGCAACAACCCGCTAGAATAAAACAAAAGCTGGGGAACGTATATGGAACAACTACAACTATTCCAACTATAATATAATAAATATAATAAACTATAATATATAATAAGAATACATTTTTTCTATACCAAAACCCTTAACCCTTTTGTATGCGTATTTGTATGCGTATAGGGCCGAACTCAATTCTTTTATACTAGTAAAAAGTCTAATAAGTCTAATTAAGTATGAATTCATCAAATATCCGAATATGTATTTCGTAATACAGAATTAATCCTTTTAGGTTAAGCCTCAGATTTTGCACTGATACCGTATTCCTGTGCTGTGGTTAGACGGTGCAACATTTCGAAATAATTAATGGAATTGATCCGGGAGGGTTTTTCGAGTATTTATTGAAAGGAATAAATGAAGATGAAATTCGTTCGAATTTTCCCAATTGAGATACCCGGAAATTCTATTTACTTAATTTATTACTTAATTTATTTACTTTTTATATATTATAAATCTATTTCTCTATCTATTTATTTCTCATTTTTTTTCATCCGAAAAAGGACCCTTATTTTATTTCTATATTCCTTAATTCCTTCTGGATCTAAGGAGTCAATTATTATACAAAAATGGGAATAGATCCATAGGTTCCATACCTTGTTATAGAACTTGTGCTTTAGAGAAACATCAGATCAGATAGAGTTGACAAATGAAGCAGTTCATTAACAATTCACAGATAAAAAAAATGAAAAAAAAGAAAGCATTGATTTCCCTCCCATATCTTGCATCTATAGTATTTTTGCCCTGGTGGGTCTCTCTCTCATTTCAAAAAAGTCTCGAACCTTGGATTATTAATTGGTGGAATACTAGGCAATCCGAAACTTTTTTGAATGATATTCAAGAGAAAAATGTTCTAGAAAAATTCCTAGAATTAGAAGAACTATTCTTGTTGGATGAAATGATAAAAGAATACCCAGAGACACATATACAAAATATACAAAAGCTTCGTATAGGAATACACAAGGAAACGATACAATTGGTCAAAACACACAATGAATATAATTTCCATATCATTTTGCATTTTTCGACAAATATAATATGTTTCGCTATTTTAAGCGGTTATTTTCTTCTGGGTAATGAAGAACTTGTCATTCTTAATTCTTGGGTTCAGGAATTCTTCTATAACTTAAATGACACAATAAAAGCTTTTTCGATTCTTTTAGTTACTGATTTATGGATTGGATTTCACTCGACCCATGGTTGGGAACTAATGATTGGTTCGATCTACAATGATTTTGGATTGGCTCATAACGACCAAATTATATCTGGTCTTGTTTCCACTTTTCCAGTTATTCTAGATACAATTGTGAAATATTGGATCTTCCGTTTTTTAAATCGCGTATCTCCTTCGCTTGTAGTCATTTATCATTCAATGAATGAATGAAGAACTTATTTGATCTCCTGATATCAATCAAAATTTTTCTTCGCGCATAAAGAAAGCATTTTCCATTTGACTTATTCTTTCTTTATACTTCTACCTCTTCAAGGTATTTGTCCTATTTCAATAGAATTATTTCAGTACAATGGCAGACTCGTGGATAGGGAACTATACTAGCTACCTATCTAATTTATTGTATAAATTCCTGGATGAATGATTGGATCATGCAAAATAGAAATACTTTTTCTTTTTCTTGGGTAAAGGAACAGATCACTCGATCTATTTCTGTATCGATCATGATATATGTAATAACTCGAACATCTATTTCAAATGCGTATCCCATTTTTGCGCAGAAAGGTTATGAAAATCCACGAGAAGCAACTGGGCGAATTGTATGCGCCAATTGCCATTTAGCTAATAAGCCTGTGGATATTGAAGTTCCGCAAGCTGTACTTCCTGATACTGTATTTGAAGCAGTTGTTCGAATTCCTTATGATATGCAACTGAAACAAGTTCTTGCTAATGGTAAAAAAGGGGCTTTGAATGTAGGGGCTGTTCTTATTTTACCCGAGGGATTCGAATTAGCCCCCCCCGATCGTATTTCCCCCGAGGTGAAAGAAAAGATAGGAAATCTGTCTTTTCAAAGCTATCGTCCCAATAAAAGAAATATTCTTGTAATAGGTCCTGTTCCAGGTCAGAAATATAGTGAAATCGTCTTTCCCATTCTTTCCCCCGACCCTGCTACGAAGAAAGACGTTCACTTCTTAAAATATCCCATATATGTAGGTGGGAATAGGGGAAGGGGTCAGATTTATCCTGATGGGAGCAAGAGTAACAATACAGTCTATAATGCTACATCCGCGGGTATAGTAAGCAGAATAGTACGCAAAGAAAAAGGAGGATATGAAATAATCATCGTTGATGCATCGGATGGACACCAAGTGGTTGATATTATACCTCCAGGACCAGAACTTCTTGTTTCAGAGGGTGAATCCATCAAGCTTGATCAACCATTAACAAGCAATCCTAATGTAGGGGGATTTGGTCAGGGAGATGCCGAAATAGTGCTTCAAGATCCATTACGCGCCCAAGGCCTTTTGTTCTTCTTGGCATCCGTTATTTTGGCACAAATTTTTTTGGTTCTTAAAAAGAAACAGTTTGAAAAGGTTCAATTATACGAAATGAATTTCTAGATCCAGAGATTCCTTACCATCAAGTTGGTAAAAAACGCGGAATTCTTGTCGATCAATACAATTAAATATATATATATATGATCAAAAAATTCTGTAAATCCCTTTGCTTGCTTTGTTTATACTATTTTTTCGGGATGTATGGAATTCTTTACTTGTATCCCATTCCTAGCACTAGACAATAGGCATACAAAAACAAAGGAAGAGGAGACAGGGCAAGGACGGGATAAATGAAAGGAACGGTACTGGATTATAAGTCTTACTAATCTTCTATTCGACACAAGAAAAAGGACTTTGTACCCTTTCTTGTGTCGTCTTGTATCGAAATAATAATGATTTTTTTCTTGTTCGCCAAAGATTACTATTTCTTCGTTTCCGGGTCTATCGGAATTCCTTTGTTTAGATTCATAAGAAGTAGTAGACAAACAAAAAGGGTTAGGGGGGGTAATTCATCGAGCAAACGAAACTTTTTCTATTATTCAATTAACTTCAACGTAGAATAGCACTTTTTTATAAAAGAAAAAGAAAAATTATTCAAACAAAAAAATTGACTTTAACTCCTTTTATTGAGATTTTATTGAGAAGCGGATTAGATTTTATTTTTACGCATACCCCAATCCTTTTTCTTTCATCACCTTTTTTATTTTATCTTTTTTTTTTATAGAGTAAGGTTCTATTAGTTTAGTATGGAAATGATTTGCAGGATGTCTCATCCGTTTAAATCCATATAATTATCCAGAAAATCGATTGATTCCTTCTTGTTGCTTCTCGTAAGAGTTAATATTATATTATGGAGGAACGACAGAGCCTATAAATCAATCAATAGAAATAGATTCAATTCCGTTATTCAAAAACATCATAAGAAACAAAGGAATAAAGTGGTTTGAAAGATCAGAGCAAAGGATCCATTTTGTCATTTCTACGAAAATTTGGATTATGTTGACTGGATA